TTTGTACATAAATAAAAAAGAAAAAATTAATAAATAAAAGGTTATAATATTCTAATTTATACTTTATTTAGTTGAATATCTTATTTTATTTTTTTGTTTATTTTGCAGTAGTCGCTGCTAGTCACAATAAAAATTTCAATGAACTAAGTCAATGAGTTATGTATGGAAAAAATAAAAAAAAATTTGAAAAAAAAAACTACACAAATAAAACGTATCATTTTATGTTATAGTAGTGGGGAATTATGGGACAAAAAATAAATCCGCTTGGTTTCAGACTTGGTACAACTCAGAGTCATGATTCTCTTTGGTTTGCACAACGAAGAAATTATTCCGAAAATATACAAGAAGATAAAAAAATACGAGATTGTATCAAAAATTATATACAAAAAAATATAAAAGTATCCTCTGGTGTGGAGGGAATTGGACAGATAAAGATTCAAAAAAGAATCGATCTGATTCAAGTCATAATATATATGGGATTTCCTAAATTATTAATAGAAGGTAAGCCTAAAAAAATAGAAGAATTACAGACGAATATCCTAAAAAAACGGAATTGTGTGAATCGAAAACTAAACATTTCTATTGCAAGAATTGCAAATGCTTATAAACACCCTAATATTCTTGCAGAATTTATAGCCGGACAATTAAAGAATAGAGTTTCCTTTCGTAAAGCAATGAAAAAAGCTATTGAATTAACTGAACAAGCAGGTACAAAAGGAGTTCAAGTACAAATTGCAGGACGTATCGACGGAAAAGAAATTGCACGTGTTGAGTGGATAAGAGAAGGTAGGGTTCCTCTACAAACCATTCGAGCTAAAATTGATTATTGTTGTTATACAGTTCGAACTATTTATGGAGTTTTAGGGATCAAAGTTTGGATATTTCTAAATAAAGAATAAAAAAGAATTAAATCTTTTTCTTTATCTTCAATATCCCATATTTTTTTTTAATAAAACCAAAAATGAAAAATTACTTGATTTTTATTCCCCCAAAATTCTCAATTTTATAAGATTGAATCGACCAAAAAATAAAATTAATTATTTGATATTGATCCTATTGCTATGCTTAGTGTGCGACTCGTTAGTTTTTTTAGAACGGTTCCAATTTAACGACAAAACCAATTCATGGTATAAATTAATTTAAAAGAACTAATAACCAACTCACCGCTTCGGATTATCTAGATCTAAAGAATTAGTCAAAACAAAAAATAGAAATATAAAATATCAAAATAAAAAAGAAATATTAATAATATTATTATATCAACTGAAATATTGTATGAAATATTGTATGAAATATTGTACAACATTAAAAAAATCATATTATTAGTTGTAAAGCAATAAGAATATACGGATAAATGAAGGGGCGAAAGAAAGAGAGAAAAATATATATGAATGATATAGAATTCTAATATGTAAAGGTCTAGGGGTCATCTCAAAAAAAGTAGTGTAATAAAGCATCAATATAAAATTGATATATATATATATCAATATATTCATAACATAAACTAATTAAGAGCTCTGAATCAATAAAAACTGAGAAGATTGATTCAAGAAAAAATAAAAAAAATATTCTAAAAAAATCTTACTATTAGATATGAAAGAGCTCCGTGGTAGAATTCAGACCTAATCATTAATCGAGAAGCGGCGGGAACGATGAAACCTGCAAATACTTAAGATTTTATTAAAAACAAATCTTAATGATTAATTAGGTGGGATGGCGGAAAAAACCAAAAAACAATTCATTTTTTTTAGGAATTGTGTGCTACATTCCATTTGAATTTGATAATAAAAGAGTAAATATTCGCCCGCGAGAATTTGGATTTTTTTTTATTTTTTTATTTTCGCCAATCCTATAATTAGAAAAATATTAGTAATAAAATATTAGTAATATAATTAAATTAAAAAAATTAAAATTAAAGATTCATTAGAACATTATAATATAACAAAACAACATTCTCTAGTTATATACGGATAACAAAAATGGTTTATTTTATAAGAATACATATTCAGTTATATATCAAATATATATCAAAACAAAATATAAAAATGTCGAATATACCGATAGGATTCTATGAAATCTCAAAAAATCCCGCGTTGATTAAACATATGAATATTAGTGCATATTATTGTATTGATTAAATCGATTTATATATATAGAATTGCTTCATTCGCGAGGAGCCGTATGAGATGAAAATCTCATGTACGGTTCTGGAATAGAGATGGAATTGAGAAACAACCATCAATTATAACCCCAAAAGAACCAGATTTCGTAAACAACATAGAGGAAGAATGAAAGGAATATCTTATCGAGGGAATCATATTTGCTTCGGAAGATATGCTCTTCAGGCACTTGAACCCGCTTGGATAACATCTAGACAAATAGAAGCGGGACGACGGGCAATGTCACGAAATGTTCGCCGAGGAGGACAAATATGGGTACGCATATTTCCAGACAAACCTGTTACAGTAAGACCGACTGAAACACGCATGGGTTCGGGAAAAGGATCTCCCGAATATTGGGTAGCTGTTGTTAAACCTAAGAAAATACTGTATGAAATGGGTGGGGTCCCAGAAAATATAGCAAGAAAGGCTATTTCAATAGCAGCGTCCAAAATGCCTATACGAACTCAATTCATTATTTCAGGATAATAATTCAAGATAATAATTAGAATTAAAGGAAAGAGGTCTTTAAGATGAAAACAAAAAAATGCAATTGTATATTCCCTTTTTTGAACACAGAATATTTAAACCTCAATCTTTGGACTGAAAGAACAAAAAATGATATGATTCAACCTCAAACTCATTTGACTGTAGCTGATAACAGCGGAGCACGCGAACTGATGTGTATTCGAATCCTAGGAGCTAGTAATCGACGCTATGCTTATATTGGTGACATTGTTGTTGCTGTAATCAAAGAAGCAGTACCAAATACGAACTTAGAAAGATCAGAAGTGATCAGAGCTGTAATTGTACGTACTTGTAAAGAACTCAAACGTAGCAACGGTATAATAATTCAGTATGATGATAATGCTGCAGTTGTCATTGATCAAGAAGGAAATCCAAAAGGAACTCGAATCTTTTGTGCAATCGCCCGGGAATTAAGACAGTTAAATTTCACTAAAATAGTTTCATTAGCACCTGAAGTATTATAAGACGAAACTTTAATTTTAATATGGATACATTATATTATTTTGTGAAAAAAAATGGATTCAATTAATTAATCTAGTTTATCTCACATATATCCCTTTTGGAGTAATTATTATTAAGTATTAGAGGTAGCAATTATTATCTATTTCAAATATATTTCAGATTAATACTTGATAACCCTATAAAATAAAAAAATATATATATAGAATAATATATAGAATAATAATATATATATAAATATATAATAATAATAAATATATATACAAATAGAAAGAAATAGAAAATAAAAAGAGAATAATAAATGGAATAAAGGAGCATGTTGATTATATAGAAAGTAACAGGCAACAATCATTTTCTTTTACTATGGGTAAGGATACCATCGCTGATATAATAACCTATATCCGAAATGCTGATATGAATAAAAAAGGAATGGTTCAAATACCATTTACTAACATCGCAGAAAACACTGTAAAAATACTTTTACGAGAGGGTTTTGTCGAAAACGTCAGAAAACATATAGAAAACGACAAATATTTTTTAGTTTTAACTCTACGGTACAGAAGAAATAGGAAAGGATCATATAAAAATTTTTTAAATTTAAAAAGGATCAGTACACCCGGTCTACGAATATATTCTAATTATCAACGAATCCCGCGAATTTTAGGGGGTATGGGTATTGTAATTCTTTCAACTTCGAGAGGTATAATGACAGATCGAGAAGCTCGATTAGAAAGAATAGGAGGAGAAGTTTTATGTTATATATGGTAATCGTTCAAACATCCGAATTATATGCGAAATTTTTATCCATTAAAAAAAAAAAGAAAAAGAAAACTCCAATTTCTAATATAACTTCACACCCCTTTATTTATATATTATTATTTAGATATTATATACAAGTATATATTCTATAATTATATACAAGGGTGAATACGCGAAACGGGTTTAACTCGAATAAAAAAAGGGGGGGGGGGATTCACGAAAATTTAATTACTAAATAAATAACTTCCCCTGAGTATGTTTCAGGTTTCTTTATATAATGAATACAAATAAGTCATTTTAATTAGGATGTTTTTCAACTTCAACATTATTTTTATTTTTGCAGAGAAGGCTACAATTAGAAGTTCAAAATGTAAGGAAACCTTATTTTCTTCCACAACTTTTGAATTAACTTATTAAGGAATGATAAATATGAAAATAAGGGCCTCTGTTCGTAAAATTTGTGAAAAATGTCGATTGATTCGAAGACGGGGACGAATTATAGTAATTTGTTACAATCCAAAACATAAACAAAGACAAGGATAATATTTTCATAAACGAAGGCTTTCTAAAAAAAAATAAAAAATATAATTAATATAGAAAAAAAAATCAAATCGAATATAAATTCTAGTTAAAAAATAATAAAAGATGCGTTTGTGACATGAAATGGATATATCCATACCATATATCTTGGACTTATTTTTATGAAATAATTAAATATGGCAAAACCTATACCTAAAAAAAGTTTGCGTAAAAATGGGCGTATTGGTTCGCGTAAGCATACTCGTAAAATACCAAAAGGAGTTATTCATGTACAAGCTAGTTTCAACAATACTATTGTGACTGTTACAGATGTACGAGGTCGGGTGATTTCTTGGTCCTCCGCCGGTACTTGTGGATTCAAAGGTACACGAAGGGGGACACCCTTTGCCGCTCAAACCGCAGCAGGAAATGCTATCCGAACAGTAGCGGATCAAGGCATGCAAAGAGCAGAAGTAATGATAAAAGGTCCCGGTCTGGGAAGAGATGCGGCATTAAGAGCTATTCGTAGAAGTGGTATATTATTAAATTTTATACGAGATGTAACCCCTATGCCAC